CGGGCTTGCTCCTCTAGTACCTAAGCTAAAAAATTCTATGCTATGATACCCGTGATAATTCGATTCGGGTCTTCCCGTCTCAACTAGATATTCTAATTCGCGAATTTCTACACTAATCAAGATCGAGGAAAGGCAGTCTTCGAATCACTGACTCAACCTCATTGTCGAATCTGAATCCTACTCAACTGAGGGAGGTACTTATGGCAGAACGGGCGGATCTAGTCTTTCACAATAAAGCGATAGATGGAACTGCCATGAAACGACTTATTAGCAGATTAATAGATCACTTTGGAATGGCATATACATCACATATCCTGGATCAAGTAAAGACTCTGGGTTTTCAGCAAGCCACTGCTACATCCATTTCATTAGGAATTGATGATCTTTTAACAATACCTTCTAAGGGATGGCTAGTACAAGATGCTGAACAACAAAGTTTAATTTTGGAAAAACACCACCATTATGGGAATGTACACGCGGTAGAAAAATTACGTCAATCCATTGAGATCTGGTATGCTACAAGTGAATATTTACGACAAGAAATGAATCCTAATTTTAGGATGACTGCTCCTTCTAATCCAGTCCATATAATGTCTTTTTCGGGAGCTAGAGGAAATGCATCTCAGGTCCATCAATTAGTAGGTATGAGAGGATTAATGTCGGATCCTCAAGGACAAATGATTGATTTACCCATTCAAAGCAATTTACGCGAAGGACTCTCTTTAACGGAATATATTATTTCCTGCTACGGAGCTCGCAAAGGAGTTGTAGATACTGCTGTACGAACATCAGATGCTGGATACCTCACGCGCAGACTTGTTGAAGTAGTTCAACACATTGTTGTACGTAGAACAGATTGTGGCACCATCCGAGGTATTTCTGCGAGTCCTCAAAATGGGATGATAACAGAAAGAATTTTTATCCAAACATTAATTGGTCGTGTATTAGCAGACAATATATATATGGGTTCACGATGCATTGCCATTAGAAATCAAGATATTGGGATTGGGCTTGTTAATCGATTCATAACCTTTCGAGTACAACCAATATCTATTAGTATTAGAACCCCCTTTACTTGCAGGAGTACATCTTGGATCTGTCGATTATGTTATGGCCGTAGTCCCACTCATGGCGACTTGGTCGAATTGGGAGAAGCAGTAGGTATTATTGCGGGTCAATCTATTGGGGAACCCGGGACTCAACTAACATTAAGAACTTTTCATACCGGTGGAGTATTTACAGGTGGTACTGCAGAACATGTACGAGCTCCTGATAATGGAAAAATCAAATTCAATGAAGATTTGGTTCATCCCACACGTACACGTCATGGGTATCCTGCTTTTCTATGTTATATAGACCTATATGTAACTATTGAGGGTCAAGATCTTCTACATAATGTGAATATCCCACCAAAAAGTTTGATTTTAGTTAAAAATGATCAATATGTAGAATCAGAACAAGTGATTGCTGAGATTCGCGCCGAAGCATCCACCTTGAATTTTAAAGAGAGAGTTCGAAAACATATTTATTCTGACTCAGAGGGAGAAATGCACTGGAGTATCGCTGTGTACCATGCACCCGAATATACATATGGTAATGTTCATCTCTTACCAAAAACAAGTCATTTGTGGATATTATCTGGAGTTCCATACAGATCCAGTATAGTCCCTTTTTCGCTCCACAAGGATCAAGATCAAATAAATATTCATTCTCTTTCTGCCGAACGAAAATATATTTCTATTTCTAACCCTTCAGTGACTAATGATCAAGTGAGACACAAATCGTTTAGGTCGGATCCTTCTGGTAAAAAGGGGGAGTGGGTTCTTGATTATTCAGGACCTGATCGAATCATATGTAATGTTTATTGTAATTTCATATATCCCCCCATTCTCGACGATAATTCTGATTTATTGGCAAAGAGGCGAAGAAATAGATTCATCATTCCATTACAATCTAATCAAGAAAAAGAACTAATACCCCGTTCGGGTATCTCGATTGAAATACCCGTAAATGGTCTTTTCCGTATAAATAGTATTCTTGCTTATTTCGATGATCCCCGATACAGAAGAAAGAGTTCAGGAATTACTAAATATGGGACTATAGAGGTGGATTCAATCGTCAAAAAAGAGGATTTACTTGAGTATCGAAGAACAAAAGAATTTAGGCCAAAATACCAAACGAAAATAGATCGATTTTTTTTCATTCCCGAGGAAGTGCATATCTTACCCGGATCTTCTTCTATAATGGTACGGAACAATAGTATCATTGGAGTAGATACACAAATTACTTTCAATATAAGAAGCCGAGTAGGCGGATTGGTCCGAGTGGAGAAAAAAAAAAAAAAGATTGAACTAAAAATATTTTCTGGGGATATCTATTTTCCTGGAGAGACAGATAAGATATCCTGGCACAGCGGCATCTTGATACCACCAGGAACGGGAAAAAAAAATTCTAAGGAATCAAAAAATTGGATCTATGTCCAACGGATCACACCCACCAA